GAAAGTCTCAAATTCAGGATCTTCCGCTGCACGGATTTCCTGGGAAACGAAGTCATAGGCACGTAGGTTCAGAGCCAGGCCAACTACGCCAATAGCACTCATCCATAAACCGGTGACGGGTACAAATAGCATAAAGAAATGTAACCAACGTTTATTGGAAAAAGCAACACCAAAGATTTGGGACCAAAAGCGGTTAGCAGTGACCATTGAATAAGTTTCTTCCGCTTGAGTTGGGTTAAAAGCTCGGAAGGTATTTGCACCATCACCATCTTCGAATAGAGTGTTTTCTACAGTAGCCCCATGAATAGCGCATAGCAGAGCTGCACCTAATACTCCGGCAACTCCCATCATATGAAAGGGGTTCAACGTCCAATTATGAAATCCTTGGAAGAAAAGGATGAATCGAAATATAGCTGCTACGCCAAAACTCGGTGCAAAGAACCAACCAGATTGTCCCAGTGGGTAAATAAGGAATACAGAAACAAAAACAGCGATTGGACCAGAGAATGAAATTGCATTATAAGGCCGCAATTGAACAGACCGAGCAAGTTCAAATTGACGTAACATGAAACCTATTAGTGCAAAAGCCCCATGGAGAGCGACAAAAGTCCACAGGCCGCCTAATTGACACCAACGAGTAAAATCCCCTTGTGCTTCCGGTCCCCATAGTAGCAACAAAGAGTGTGCTAAACTATTGGCAGGGGTGGAAACCGCCGCCGTTAAGAAATTGCAACCTTCCAAATAGGAACTAGCCAATCCATGGGTATACCAAGAAGTTACAAAAGTAGTCCCTGTAAACCAACCCCCTAAAGCGAAATAAGCACAAGGAAAGAGCAATAGGCCGGACCATCCTACAAAAACAAAACGGTCCCTTCGTAACCAGTCGTCCATAATATCAAATAGATCATTTTCTTCTTTAGTAACTCTACCAAGGGCTATAGTCATAGTGATCCTCCTATTCAATTACTTCAACCATTTCCGAGCACCTCATATTACTTCCAAGGCATATGATAGTTTGATTATCTGTGGACGATTTCTTTCTCGTTCAATGCCCTTTTTCAATGGTCTCGAAGATATAAATTTTGCATTTTTATCTATGGGGTCACAACCGAAGTCGTGGTAAATCCATGAATTTCATTAAATTCATTTTTCTTATACTATTCATTTTTCTTATACTATAGAAATAAGGAAATTACTATAGAAATAAGGAAATAAACATTTGAATTCAGCATTATTCTATGATTCCTATTTCAAAGCCTATCTTTTAAGGGAAAAATAATCCAACCCCTCTTTTCTCATTCGCTCTCTATTGCATGGGTGGAAGAACAAAAATAGGATTCTGAAAAAAAAAAGAAAGATATTGAAAAGAAAAATTGACTTTTGAAATCCATTTTATGTGTAACGGAAAAGAGTTGCGATTTCTTTTTATTCCTATAGAACGTCTAGTAACAAGAATATGAAATCATAAATAGCAAAAAATTCTTGCCTTGCGCGGTCTAAGTCTAAGGAAATACAAAAAATCCACTTATACAACAATTTCATCCACATAGAATTTATATATCAGAATAGCGGATAGAGGCATCATTCAAGGGGTCAGGTCTACTTACTTTATCTTTATCTTTCTTTCCAATTTTATGGTGGTTTTGATAAGAATTTTTTATCTATAACCTGCTTGTTTTATTTTAACAAGTCCTATACGGAAATGTCCGCTGAAGAGAAAATATATCTGATTGTCTCTCAGCCTATATCGAATTTTAGAAAGAAGAAACAAGAATTTTCTCCTTTTTTTTATTAACATTAAGAAAAAAGAATATAACTAAAATGGAATTGGCAATATAATTTTTATGCACTTTTGAAATGAAAAAAGGAAGGATTTTTTGTAATCGTTATTTCTTGCCTCTGTGATATCGCGAAAACCTTTCAATTTGGAACGGGGAGAGATGGCTGAGTGGACTAAAGCGGCGGATTGCTAATCCGTTGTACAATTTTTTTGTACCGAGGGTTCGAATCCCTCTCTTTCCGCCCCCTCGGATCGTTTGGGACTTTCGAATTGTAAGGAATTCGAACCCCCGGATTTTCTCATAGATAAATGTACGAAATAAATCCAATTTGTAAGAAAAAATTCCCAACAATTTTGGATTTTTACTCCTCACGTCCAGGATTACGTCCTGGGTCATTAGATAAGAATCCAAAGATAAAAAGGGAAACAAAGAATATCACTACTGTATAAACAAAGAGTTTGAGAGTAAGCATTACATAATCTCCAATTTTTTTTTTAAGGAATAGATTACCCGTTTTTCCTTACCACACAGATTCACTAGAATGGTTTTTTTTTATTTTGACACCTAAAAATGAAAAAATCAATTCTTAAAAAAAATTGCAAGAATTGCTTTATAATTAAGTAGTCTTATCAATATCAAAAATTAGTTTAAGTATTGTGTGGGTACCTAAAGGTACCTGCTCAACATAGGTGCAGGGGGTAGAAAGGCTGATCCAAATTTATTGTTGCAGCTCTACATTCAATGTAGAAGAATTTGAATTTTATTTTAGAATCGAAAGTTCATAATATAAGACTTCTCGGCTCTTCCACTTTTTTCATTTTTTTGGAATGAATACATCATTCAATTTGGGAGACAGAACAGAATAGTAAAGATTTCATCGAAAACTTACAGCAGCTTGCCAAACAAACGCTAATAGAAAAAAGAGTACAGGTATGACAGGCATAACATCCACGATTGGGTTGAAAATGGCATAAGCTTCGGGCAATTTGGCTAAGAAAAAACTAGTCGGATAAAGACCAGAATTAAAACAGATAGAGGTTAAACTAAGTATATTAGGCATAACAAGCATTTCGTTTTTGTAGAGTAAATAATTGGATTTTGATTGAGTTATTTTCTAAGGGAAAAAGGAAAAAAAAAGGTGGATTCAAAATCCTTTTTTTTTCTTCGGACTTTCCCAAACACAAAATACCTCCTTGTATTCGCATTCTCAAATGAGAATGGAAGAAATTCGACTTTCATATAATATCTTAATAGAATTCCATGTAATGATCAATGCATTTTTTGGATTCTATATTATCCTCATGTGTAGAATCTTAGCAAGAAAATATCCCTCGTTTTTTAGGTAATTGAAGTGGAATTGACGAATAATATATAATAAAACTACTGTTTATTAGTGTCGCATAAAACGAAATGGGGCGTGGCCAAGTGGTAAGGCAGCGGGTTTTGGTCCCGTTATTCGGAGGTTCGAATCCTTCCGTCCCAGATTTTTTTTTTCATGAAACGAAAGATGAAATCGTATTGTGCCCTGCACGACACAAAAGCTTATTAAGGAGAATAATTATTTCTTATGAACTGAACTCTTAAATTAGATGCATTTCTAAGGATTCTTTTTCTTTTTCAGAAAACAAAATCAAATGTCAAGTCCAGTCAAATTGAATATATTTATTTTTCATTAAAAATTTTTGTCTGTCAGGCACAGACAGGATATGCTCCTGCTACTCATTACTCATATGTGTATGTGTTTTGAAATTCGAATTCTAAATCAATGGAATGTGAGGATTAGAGAGAAATTCACATATTCTGTCTACTCGACTTTGGAATTGATTGAAAACAAAAATTTATGAGGGAAAACACTGTATAAAAAAAATCAGACCTATCCCTTTATGATACAGATAAATTTTTGTTTTGTTGTATTATTAGTAAAAAAGTAAAAAAGAAGGGCTCTTCTTTGGTTAAGCGAAAACGATCTCGATCTGTGATTCTTTAAATATCCAAATGATCCATTCCGGTAAGGATAAGGTAAGAACTGTTCCTTGGATAGAATAGAATGGATTCGAAAAAATCATACTTTTCTTATTTTGTTTTGAATTTGGAGTTCTTTCTGTTACCTAAAAGAAAGAATGCTAAAGTACTAAAGTATAAGTAAAAGCAAAGACCTTAATTTTACTTTACACTAATTTTTTTTTACTTCATTTTTTCGTTCTTTTGTTACTCCGGTTATTCCAGTCGAAGAACTATGAAAAGTTTATAACTAACAAAAAACTGCTAATCTTTTCATTAGCATAGTTTATTTGTTGGACAAGAGTTGATTCTTCTCATTTCAGGATTGATCATCTCGAGTTCTCTGTTGAGGATGTAAATTCAATAATAAATAAGTCTTAAGCAAACTATTTTATTCTTCTTTTTCAAACTGTGTTTCATTCATATGATAGAATATGGGTTTAAATAAATTGGATCCTTGCGGAGTCTTCCCCGATAAATACTTATTTTTTTTTATCCATATTTCTCCGTAGATAGCAAGTTTGAATTAGTATACAAAACCAATGACTATTCATGATTCCCTCCATATTGGATCAATTCTCGATACCACTTTGCAATCAAATTAGAGGAATGTTATGGTAAAACTTCGTTTAAAACGATGTGGTAGAAAGCAACGTGCGACTTGAAGGAGATGATCGATTGTGGATTTTGCTATCCACCATTTTCCATAGTAATGAAAATGCTCTTGGTTCGACATAGTCTGTTCTATTTGGCCCGAACCGAATTTGCGCTGGGTTGTTTGTAAGTAAATAGTACACGATGGAGCTCGAGAAGACAGAATTGATTTTTTATCAAGGGAAAGAATCTAGGGTTAGTGAAAACTAATAAATTAGGCCAACTTTGTCAGTCTATCCTTAATATAGAAATTGAAGGGTTAAAATAAGAAAAAGTCTAATTTTGGAAAATTGGGAAACTTTTTCGATTAAAAGTCTATCAGAATCAATCATTCATATTCGATTTCTCTAGAAGAGGAAAATGCTTTATTGAAGGAAATAAAAAAAAAGGGTATGTTGCTACTCTTTTGAAAGAAAAAAGAATAGGAATTCCCGAAGTAATGTCTAAACCCAAGGATTTTACAAATCAAAGATAAAGGATTCCGGAACAAGTAAACATGATTTTCAACCATCTCAACAATAGAATTAGATCAGAAATAGGAATAAAACTCAATTTGTTTGAGATGAGATAAAGAAAAGAGTTTAGAGACGACTCAAAAAATTTCGAAGGATTTCTCTTTTGAATTCTGTCAGTCAAAATTAGCTAACTTGAGTCATGAGTATAAATGAAATTAGTTTTTTCTTCTATAAGGAAATTAATGCAAGTCATAGTCTAATTTCTATCTACTTGTATTATAAATAGAAATTTATTATAGATAGAAATTCGAATCATTTTCTCGAGCCGTATGAGGAGAAAACCTCCTATACGTTTCTAGGGGGGGCATTGTTTATTTACATCTATCCCAATAAGCTGTCTATCGAATCGTTGCAATTGATGTTCGATCTCGAAGAGAAGGAAGAGATCTTCAAAAAGTTGGTTTTTATGATCCGATAAAGAATCAAACTTGTTTAAATGTTCCAGCTATTCTCTATTTCCTTGAAAAAGGTGCTCAACCTACAAGAACTGTTTATGATATTTTAAGGAAAGCGGAATTCTTTAAAGATAAAGAAAGAACTTTGAGTTAATTGAAGAACTAAATGAATAAAAAAGTAGGGGAGGGTCATTAATATCCCTTAATTATTTAGACACAATTTGTCTCTTTTTTAGTCCTATTTTTTTGCTGCATTTATGTCGTGCCAATCCAACAAAAGCCCTTATTTAATTTCCTTAATTTGTATCTAATTGTTTTTCTTACCATTGTATTTCTATTGACAAAGGTCTATTGAACAGCTAGAATTTGTAGCTAGATGGGTCTCTTTATCGTCACTCCATATTAGGTATTTCTGTCTCCACTTTGCTCAAAGATGGGGTTGCCCCCCCCTTGCATGTACTTTCATATAAGATTTTTCTATTTAAATATTAAAAAATGCTATTATGATTGGGGACGCTCCTTTTTTAATTTTAACCTTAGTGAAATTTAACGGATCTGTTTATTTTGGTATTTGAGTGTTTTTAATGGGTAATAAAATCTTTTTTTTGATGTCTTGCTAATTGATGTCTTGCTAATTCAATGTTTTGCTAGGAGCCTCCGGTCTAATTCCATCGATTTTTGGATTTCGATCGTATCTAAGATCCTATTTTATCTGGGTTGCTAACTCAATGGTAGAGTACTCGGCTTTTAAGTGCGACTATGATCTTTTACACATTTGGATGAAGCAACAAATTCGTCCAGACTCTTGGTAGAGTCTAGAAGACCACGACTGATCCTCAAAGGTAATGAATGGAAAAAATAGCATGTCGTAATAAAATAAATTTCTTTTTTTTTTTTTGGAATAAAAAAATTCCAATTTTCTGGGTCTAGTGAATAAATGGATAGAGCCTGGCTCTAATTCTGGTAAAATAAAAAGCAACGAGCTTAGCTTCTTAATTGAAATGATTCCCTGATCTAATTAGACGTTAAAAATAGATTAGTGCCTGATGCGGGGAAAGGTTGGGTTTCCCTATCGGCGAACCCTTTAATTTTTTTTTAGGAATCCTAATTATTCTTGATTATGGATTGAAAAGGAATGTTATGAATTGAATGTGTAAAAGAAGCAGTATATTGATAAAGAGACTGTATTCCAAAGTCAAAAGAGCGATTGGCCCGCAAAAATAAAAGATTTGTTCTTTTTTGTAATTAGAACAAACATGAACTAATTAGATAGAAAAGGAGCAGAAAAAGATCTATGGATTAGACTCCCTTTCTTTTCAGGGTTTGTTTTAAAAAATGTAACACCCTGTTCTGACCATATTGCACTATGTATCATCATTTGATAAATCGAGAAATGCTTTTTTTCTCTGATTCAAGTAGAAATACAAATGAAAAAATTAGAAGGGTATTCAGAAAAACAGAAATCTCGTCAACAATACTTCGTTTACCCATTTCTCTTTCAGGAATGTATTTATGCATTTGCCCATGATTATGTATTAAAAGGTTCTGAACCTGTGGAAATTTATGGTTGTAATAACAAGAAATTTAGTTCACTACTTGTGAAACGTTTAATTATTCGAATGTATCGGCAGAATTTTTGGATTAATTCGATTAATCATCCTAACCAAGATCGATTGTTGGATCACAGCAATCTTTTTTATTCGGAGTTTTATTCTCAGATTCTATCTGAGGGGTTTGCAATCGTTGTAGAAATCCCATTCTCGCTAGGACAACTATCTTGTCCGGAAGAAAAAGAAATACCAAAGTTTCAAAATTTAAGATCTATTCATTCCCTATTTCCCTTTTTAGAAGACAAATTTTTGCATTTACATTATCTATCACATATAGAAATACCCTATCCTATCCATTTTGAAATCTTGGTTCAACTCCTTGAATACCGGATCCAAGATGTTCCATCTTTGCATTTATTGCGATTCTTTCTCAACTATTATTCAAATTGGAATAGTCTTATTAGTTCAATGAAATCCATTTTTCTTTTTTCAAAAGAAAATAAAAGACTATCTCGATTCTTATATAACTCTTATGTATCAGAATATGAATTTTTCTTATTGTTTCTTCGTAAACAATCTTCTTGCTTACGATTAACATCTTCTG